ACCTAATATAATGCATGAAAGGTTCCTTGACCAACCACGAGTTCGCCCGAAAATTGTTAATCTTAACAAAGACGTTCACAAGACGTTCTACTTTTACATAGAAATAGATTCGTTCAAGAAGAACTCCAAAAGCTGTTGATCGTAAATGAAAAGATTGGTTACGTAGAAAGACGAAAACGGATTCATATTCACATACATGAGAATTATATAAGAATAAGAATAGTCTTTGATTTCGTTTTGAAAAAGAGGAGCCGGCTTTCGTTGGAATAATAAGACTATTCCAATTACAATATTCATCGAGAAAGACTCGTAGTAAATGTAAAGAAGAAGCATCTTTTACCCAACCGCGAAGAGTTTGAACCAAGATTTCCACATGGACAGAGTGCGGTATTAGTATATCTAACACAAAATTTAAATGTGAAAAATTATCCTCTAAAAAGGGAAATATCGAATGAATTGATCGTAAATTCTGAGATTTGACTATCTTGTTCTTTTTCCCTTCTCGACAAGATAGTAATTGTAGAGAAAATGGAATTTCGACAATAAAAGAAAGCCCCTCTAACATGATTTGAGAATACAAATTCTTGTTGCGCGCCCAAAATGGATTTTGGTTAGAATCATTAGGAGAAAGCAAAAAATGATTCTGTTGATATATTCGAGTAATTAATCGTTTCACAACCAGTAAACTTGATTTACTGGCATAACCCCGATTTTCCGACAAAATCGATCGACTCAAAGCACGATTCTGAACAAATACATAAATATACTCCTGAAAGATAAGTGGATATAGGAAGTCGTGTTGGTGAGATCTCTCTAGCTGTAAATATCTTTGGATTTCCTCCATTTGAAATTCGATTTGAATCAAGGGTAGAAGATTTTGGGGGTTATCAAATGATACATAGTGCGATACAGTAAAAACACAGTATTCTAGTAAGAATAGATACCCCGGGCACAGGTAAACTTATCAACAGATTCTCTACCCTCTCTCTTTTCCATTCATTTAATTCGTCTATGTTATAAGATGACAAGATGGTTAGAAATCTTTTATTTTTTAAACCTAATCGCTCTTTTGATTTTGGAAAAAAACTTTCTTTATCAATATACTGCTTCTTTTACGCATACATCTTCATTCCATAATAAAGAATGTCAATAGTTAGGATTCATTAAAAAAAAATAGAATCCACGAGTGGAGGGAGAAGTACTTCCCATACCAGGCACTAATTTATTTTTAACGTCTAATTAGATCGGGAAATTAAATTATTCAAATTAAGAACAGAAGTCGGTTGCTTTTTCTTTCTTATAATTAATTGAAGTCGTAGGGCCCCTATCCATTTATTCATTCGACCCAACTTTCTTTTGTTCCGTTCCAAGAATTCGAACAAGGTTTTGTACCAATCCGATAAGAATGAAATATCCTCAGAACTCGCTATTGATGCGACATGCTGTTTTTTCCATCTATTCCTTTCCAGGATCAGTCGCGGTCTTCCAAAGTTTACTAATGGTATGGACGAATTTGTCACTTCATCAAAATGTGTAAAAGATTCTAGTCGCACTTAAAAGCCGAGTACTCTACCGTTGAGTTAGCAACCCGAATAAAATATAGATTAAAGAAAACTTCAATAAGGGGATGTATAGATACAATCAGAATCAAAAGTTATTTAATTGAATTTAAACAAAGAAAAAAGAGATTATACGAGCTAATCAAACCATTGCGTTAACAAATCTAAAATCTAAAAAAACAGATTTTCTAATGGATTGGAAACATGAAAATGAATTGATTAGATGAAAATACAAAAAATTATCAGATAAAAAAAAGATACAGAATTGTGAAAATAGATAGAGCATCCCTTATGTTTTCTAGCTTTTTTTCAATCAAACTCTTGTATCAAAAAAAGCATCGTTTGAATAAGATACAGTAAAAAAACTATGGGACAAATAGACCTGATTCATTTATCACGATGAATTATATTTCTTCAATAGACTGTTGTCAATATAAATGTTGAGAAAAGAATACAGTGCAAAAAAGAAATTGCATTGTTAAATTCAAAGAATTTAACAATGCAATACAATAAATAATATTCAAAATTGTCTTGGATTCGCACTAGATATCTAATCTACATAGATAGAAAAAGTATAAATGGAAGAATAAAAAAAAATAGAGAAAATTAGACAAAGTTATATCCAAGTCGCTACCGATTTCTTTAATTTAAATTTAATCGAATTTCATTTGATTAGGCGGAAGTTCCTGGAAGTTCTTTAAAAACCTCCGCTTTCTTTAAAAGATTCTGAACGGTTCCTGTAGGTTGAGCACCTTTTTCAAGGAAATATAGAATAAGAGGAACATTTAAATAAGTTTGATTCTTCATTGGATCATAAAAGCCCACTTTCCGAAGATCTTTTCCTTCTCTTCGGGATCGAACATCAATTGCAACGATTCGATAGACGGCTCATTGGGATAGATGTATATGAACAATACCCCCCCCCAGAACCGTATAGGAAGTTTTCTCCTCGTACGGCTCGAGAAAAAATGATTTGATTCAAAGTTTTGTCTATATATATGCAATTCTAATAAATGAAATGACAAATGGGCCTAGAAAATAAATATGATTTCAGTCTTTTTTGCTTCCTGAAAATGAAAAAGAAACCATTCGTACTCATAACTCAAGTTGAATAACTCTCAAATACCTCAAAGGAAAAATTTTTAGTCAATTTCATGTAGTGAGTAGCCTTTACTCCCTTTTGTTTGTTGTTTGTCTCATTTAAACTATTTCAAATTCTATTTGGATTCTTTAGTGTGATCCAATTATTGAGAATATCAAGACAATTAAATTATTTAAATTATAAATATAAAGGTTGTTTCCTTGTTCGTAGATCCTTTATCCTTATTTTTAATCATTGGGTTTAGACATTACTTCGGTGCCTCGTAATCCTTTCAAAATGGCAGCAACATACCCTTTTTTTTTTTATTTCTTTCTATCAAAGAATCCTATGGACATTTGATTCACACGTGATACACTTTGAATCAAAATTTTTGATCAATTTCAACAAGTTTTGCTTTTGAATTGGAAACTTGCTCGAATCGGATCCTTTTGATTTCTATATATGTTCCATATATTTACGAAGTTGTTCCAGTTGATTGGTATTAACCCTAGATCCTTGCCCCCGAGAAATGAATTAATACTTTCTATTCGAGCTCCACTGTGGACTATTCCAACAAAAAAACCGAAGGGTTCAGGTGTAACAGAACAAACAATGTCGAGCCAAGAGCACCCTCATTCCTAGATAAATAAAAAATGGTGGATGAAAAAATCCACAACGGATCGTGTCCTTCAAGTCGCACGTTGCTTTCTACCACATCGTTTCAAACGAAGTTTTACCATAACATTCCTCTAATTTGAATTTGGACCTGGTATGGAATTGATTCAATTATGGAATCATGAATAGTCATTGGTTTAGCTGTCCATCGATATAAACATCGTAATCTCGATTTTTCTTCTATATCTGAATATATATGTGGAACTATTTTTCTGAAAAAAGTCTTAACAAGACAGCATTTTTAGCATATTTATAACATATTTATAACATATATAAATAACATATAGAAATAACATATAGAAATAATATAGAGAAAGAAATTAAAATAGAGAAAGGAATCGCTTTTTAAATCTGCATCTTCAAGTGGCTCAATAGGATAGATTCAAGGATTTCCTACTTTTTCAAAAATTACACGTACAAGAAATTGTTTAAAATCAAAAGATTTGATTTATTAAAAAGATCTTTCAAATTAAAAAAGTTTTCTATTTAGACATCATTATTAAATTGGATTTAATTTGAAGAAAATTGGACAATAAGTGCCACCTTTGATCTTTCGATAAAGATTGGTCTTTCTTTTTGAATTGATTCATCAATGACTTTAATTTCAAATTTATATTTGAAATATATCAAATAAAAGAAGAAAGAAATCCATTTTTTTTGTTCAGGAAATATATATATATATATATATATAATGATATAATGATGTAAGTTAAGATAAGTTAAGATTTGAATCTTTATTCTTTTTATCTGATTACGAAAATCAAAATATAAAAAATAGAATAGGGGGTTTCCTATCTATCAGATAGACTGAACAGTTGTCACTGTTCTAAATATTTTATCGAATATCTATACTTTTAGTATACTTTTAGTTTCAAAAATTTAAGGATTACAAATCTTTTTCAAAAAAAAACCAAAAAATTCTTGTCATTGAAATAGAACAATACATGTCATATAAACTAAAATTTCCTCATTTTTCTTTTTAATTTTTATATGGTTGATATGTATTTGGTTTAACATAGAATTGGGGAATATTTCAATACTAAACTCTTGTCATAAAATGAATAAGAATAAAAGGGATAGGATAAATCACCCCGCCTCGATCGTTACATCGATTTTCATTCGAGTCAAAGAAGAAACGCCTAAATCAAATGAGATTCAACGAAAAAACAATAGCTTCATAACATATTTCTATATAATACGGAACTTTATTATTTGTTAATGAAATTTGAACAGACACACATATTTAAATTAATATGGATTAACTCCTACACACCCCCTCCTTCTTTTTTTTTTTCTATGGGAATAATGGGGCATAAAAATGGACCCACTGGGACGGAAGGATTCGAACCTCCGAATAGCGGGACCAAAACCCGTTGCCTTACCGCTTGGCCACGCCCCATTTCAATTTCTTCAATTTATAATCGACACCAAGAAACAATAATATTGGTATTAGTTGTTTGTCAACTCCAGCCCAAATATCTATACAATAGATTGGTACTAAGATTTTGATATATATAGATGTATAGATGTAGAATTCAACTTAATTTATTGATCATTACATAGAATTCAATTAAGATATTGTATGAAAGTATGATTTCTTCTATTCTCCTTTGAGAATTCGAGGATTTTTGATTGGGTGGATTCAAAGAAAAAGAAAGAAGGATTTTTTTTCTACCTTACTTACTTTATTTTTCCTTATATCAAAAATATCAAAAAACACAATCAAAATACAATTATCTGCAAGAACAAAATGTTTGTTATGCTTAATATCATTAGTTTGATCTGTATTTGTATGAATTCTCCCCTTTATTTGAGTAGTTTTTTCTTCGGCAAATTACCCGAAGCCTATGCTTTTTTGAATCCAATCGTAGATGTTATGCCAGTCATACCTGTGCTTTTTTTTCTCTTAGCTTTTGTTTGGCAAGCTGCTGTAAGTTTTCGATGAGATCCTGAATAATAATATCCTAGAAAATGCACGATTTCTTCGAGAAAAAATGCTAACAATTGCAAAAAATCAGATAAGTTTTAGAGTATGAACCCCCGATTCGCACACAGAAATTCGTGGGTAGTCGCCAAAAATCAGGCTTAACCCCGTTTTCTCATTTTTGACCCCTTTTTCCAGTAGAAGACCTTAACCCTATTAGGGTCTCCCGCAATATCTAATTTATATATAAACGCAACTTTTTGTTAATGAAAAACAAAGGAATTTGTGACAATGCATTTCTATAAAAACCTAATTTTTGGTGTCAAAATAGGACAAATATAGAATATAAAATAGGATATATGGTAGAAAAGTGGAAGATCTATTCTCTTTTTTTTTTTCCAAAAAAAAATCATCTTGGAGATTGTGTAATGCTTACGCTGAAACTCTTCGTTTATACCGTAGTGATATTTTTTGTTTCTCTCTTTATCTTTGGATTCCTATCTAATGATCCAGGGCGTAATCCTGGACGCGAAGAATAAAATACAAAATCCAAAGGGGTTTCCTTGGTTAATTTTCCAATTTTCTTAGGATTTTAGCTATTCCACACGTTTCACTAAGATTTTCAAAATTGGAAAAAAAAAAAATAAATCAATTCATCAACGGAAACGGAAAGAGAGGGATTCGAACCCTCGGTACGAATAACTCGTACAACGGATTAGCAATCCGACGCTTTAGTCCACTCAGCCATCTCTCCCAAGCTAATTACTACATTACAATTACATATAATGTAAGGTCTGTCTTCTTTCCTTATTCTATTATATTTATTCTATTATATATAGAGAGATCCACAAATCAGGAATTTCCTTTATCTAAAATCTAAAAGATGGGCTCGACCGCGCGAACAATCGAACTAAAAAAAAATAAGCAAGACTCCCTTGTGTTGTGGTGATTTTGTTCGAAAGGCACTTCTTTTTCTCATGGCCCGGCCCAGTAAGTACCTAGCCGGGCTTTTTTTCCTTCCAACGAATTATAAATAAATAATGATTTATCTAATTTGAAAACAAAAAGACTTTTTTTTTATCATAATTATATTCAATTGAATATTTTATATTCAAGGAACAACAATAAACAATAAAAACTATGTTACATTCCCCTTTTTGTTATATTTTACCAAACGAAAAAAGAAACTATCGATTCTTTCGCTCTGTTATGATTTTATTGTTTTTTTTTGATCCGTATCTTCTTCAGCAAAAGAGAAAACTTTAGTTATTTAATTAAAATGAAATGAAACCTCTTTTCCTCCCCGCAACAAAGTTCAACACTCTCATTTTGATGATTCTTTGATGATCCTATCTTGATCGTGCTCAACCATCTTGGTCGACAAAAGGGCCGTTTGCATACAATAATCGTATTGTAGCGGGTATAGTTTAGTGGTAAAAGTGTGATTCGTTCTATTAACCCTTTATATAGTTAAAGGGTCTTTCGGTTTTATTCATATTCCGACCAAAAACTTTTTTTCTTAAAAGGATTTAATCCTTTACCTCTCAATGATAAATTCGAGAAAAAAATACGAATTCTCGTGATTTGTATCCGCGAGTCACTTATAAATTGAAAAGTTGGATTATGAAATTGCGAAACATAATTTTTGAATTGGACTAAAACTTCCAATTGAATAAGTATGAGTAAAGGATCTATGGCTGAAGATAGAAAATCAATTTCTAATCGTAACTAAATCTTCCACTTTTTTCTTTCTAAAGTCTAAAGAAAGAAATTGGAGCAAAATAGCTATTCATAGATGACTTTCGTTTACTAGAGACATCGGCATATTGGTTTAGCTCGGTGGAAACAAAATCCTTTTCCTTAGGATCCTCTCAAATAGAAATAGAGAACGAAGTAACTATAAAGATTGTTAGAATCACCTTCTTCTAGAAGGATCATCTAGAAAGCGATTCGTTTGGTTTGTAGTCAAACAAAAAGCTGACGTAGGTGTTATGGGTAGAATTTTTTTTTTTCATTTTGTTCAAACCTTAGATCTAGGAATTTACTCATCTTCCATAAAGGAGCCGAATGAAAACAAAATTTCATGTTCGGTTTTGAATTAGAGACGTTCAAAGCACTGAATCGACGTCGACTATAACCCCTAGCCTTCCAAGCTAACGATGCGGGTTCGATTCCCGCTACCCGCTTATTTATTTTTTTTTTCTAAATATTCTATTAGAATTCTATTCGAGAATATGGTAATATCTTATGATTACGATTAG